AAATAGATAAAAGGAAATTCTGTCAAGTAGTTTGGAACTGAGGAATAGTTCAAAGACAACTATTCCTATAAATTCATATTAAAAAAACTACAAATAGGCAATATTATGTTATGCTTAAAAAACTCGATTGGATAAACAAAAAATACACATTGTTTCACAATATATTTAGTAGTGGTAAATTATGGGACAAAAAATAAATACGCTTGGTTTCAGACTTGGTTCAACCCAAGGTCATTATTATTTTTGGTTTGCACAGCCCAAAAAGTATTCTGAGGATTTACAAGAAGATCAAAAAATACGAAATTGTATCAAAAATTATGTACAAAAAAATAGGAAAATATCCTTTAGTGTCAAGGGAATTGGACGTATAGAGATTCAAAAAATAATTGATATGATTCAGATCATAATATTATGGGATTCCCCAAATTATTAATAGAAGACAAAACTCGAAAAATCGAAGAATTGCCGTTCAATGTACAAAAATAACTCAATTGTGTAAACCGAAAACTCAACATTGCTATTACAAAAATTGCAAACCCTTACGGTCGCCCCAATCGTCTTGCAGAATTTATAGCCGGACAATTAAAGAATAGGGTTTCATTTCACAAAGAAATGAAAAAAGCTATTGAATTAACCGAACAGGCAAGTACAAAAGGAATTCAAGTAAAAATTGCAGCGCGTATCGACATAAAATAAATTGCATGTGTCGAATGGATCAGAGAAGGTAGGGTTCCTTTAGAAACCATTCGAGCTAAAATATATTCATTGTTCCTATGCTGTTTCGAAATATCTATGGGGAGTCGTAAGTATCAAAATTTGGATATTTGTAGACCAGGAATAATAAGAACTTACTTGACTTGTATTTATATTTTTCTTAGTGATTAAAAAAAAAAGTAACAATTCTATAGGGTTAAATAAAAATTAGATTAATCATTTGATATAATTGCTATGCTTAGTGTGTGACTCGTTGGTTTTTTTTAGGATTAGGACTCAAAAAAATGTAACAGCCCACAGTACGAACTAATAACTATAGAACTATAAACAACCTACCGCTTCACATTATCTGTGGATACAAAGACCCAGTCAAGATATGTTATATTAAGGCATATCATTGTAGCAACTGGAATAATTTTTGCATAAACAAACAAAAACGAATCTAATTATTATATTAATTGTAAAGCAATAGAGAGTATAGAGATAAATGGAAAGGAGAGAGAAAGCTAGAAAGAGAATATCAACGATATATGATTCCAATATGTAAGGTCTATGAGTCATTCATCTCATCAAAGGGAATGTAATAGAGCATCAAAACTGATTGATTCATAATTAGATAAAAACATGCATAGAACAAAAAATAAAGAGACCCGAGTCAATAAAGACTGAGAAGGTTGACTCACAAACAAATTTAATTAGGGACTCCGTTGTAAAATTAAGACCTAACCATTAATCGAGAGGTGGTGGGAACGACAGAACCTGTGACTGCACAAGATTCTATTGAAAAGGAATTCTAATGATTCATTAGGTAGGATGGCGGAACGAACCAATTTTTTTTTGACAAGGTTAGGTCATAGACTAATTTTACAACTGAAAGTTTAAATGGTAAATATTCGCCCGCGAATTCGTTATTTTCCCGAAATTTGAGTCAATTTGCTATTCTAATAAAAAGCAAAACAAAATATTGCCTCAATCCCTTATATTATTATTCACCATCTATGACTTTTTTTTGAATCGTTTAATTCGCGAGGAGCTGGATGAGAAGAAACTCTCATGTCCGGTTCTGTAGTAGAGATGGTTGGAATTGATAAACAACCATCAACTATAACCCCAAAAGAACCAGATTCCGTAAACAACATAGAGGAAGAATGCAAGGAATATCTTATCGAGGTAATAGTATTTGCTTCGGTAGATATGCCCTTCAAGCGCTTGAACCCGCTTGGATCACGTCTAGACAAATAGAAGCGGGGCGACGAGCAATGACACGAAATGCACGCCGTGGTGGAAAGATATGGGTACGTATATTTCCAGACAAACCTGTTACGGTAAGACCGACAGAAACACGTATGGGTTCGGGTAAAGGATCTCCCGAGTTTTGGGTAGCTGTCGTTAAACCCGGCAGAATACTTTATGAAATGAGTGGAGTAGCGGAAAATATAGCCAGAAGGGCTGTTTCAATAGCGGCATCAAAAATGCCTATACGAACCCAATTTATTATTTCGGGATAGGAATGTAGAACCAAAGGGAAGAGGTTTTTTTGATAAAAAAAAAATAATTGGGGGTTTATTTTTTTGTTTTGAACAAACAACATTTATTTTTTTTTTTTCACCCTTTGCATTTAAAAAGACAAAACCGATAAAAAAAAAGGATATGATTCAACCTCAAGCCCCCTTTAATGTAGCGAATAACAGCGGGGCCCGAGAATTAATGTGTATTCGAATCATAGGAGCTAGTAATCGACGATATGCTCATAATAATCTTAGTTTATCATGAGTAAAGACACTATTGCTGACATAATCACCTCTATACTAAATGCTGACATGAATGAATGAAAAAGGAACAGTTAGAATACCATCTACTAACATCAGTAAAAATATTGTCAAAATCCTTTTACGAGAAGGTTTTATTTAAAATGTGAGAAAACATCAGGAAAACAATAAATATTTTTTGGTTTGAACTCTACGACATAGGAAGAATAGTAAAGAGCCGTATAGAACTGTTTTAAAGTTAAAACAGATCAGCCGACCCGGCCTGCGAATAGATTCTCACTATCAACGAATTCCGATAATTTTAGGCGGAGTGGGGATTGTATGTAATTCTTTCTACTTCTCGAGGTATAATGACAGACCGATAAGCTCGAATAGAAGAGATCGGCGGAGAAATTTGGTAGTATATATGATAATTTTTTTGATAGCCGAATCAGATGTGGAACTTTCCTATTTGAAAAAAAAAAAAAGCGAGAGAGAGTCGATTTCTAATATTATGCCTCTTAGATTAGTTGATCGTTGTTGATACTTCAAAGACATTTTCCCTCGCATGAAAGAACAAAAAGCTATTAATCAGGGTTTAATTTAATTAATGAATTACTTCCCAATGTTATGTATGTTACAAGTTCGTTTAGATAATGAAAATATGATTCTGGGTTTTGCTTCGAGAAGGATTTAACGTAGTTTTATACGTATAACACCAATAAATAGAATCAAAATTGCGATAAATTATTATGATTACACTAAAGGATATAAAATTTGTATACGCCAAAGAAAAGACTCAAATAATTTGGTAGTTTTTTAAATTTCAACATTCTTTCGTGGGAATACAATTCGAGGTTAAAAATTTCAAGAAACTTATTTTCTTCCAATTTTAGTAGATTCGGAATTAAGAAAAGGGGTGACAAATATGAAAATAAGGGCCTCCGTTCGTAAAATTTGTGAAAAATGTCGATTGATCCGTAGGCGGGGACGAATTATAGTAATTTGTTCCAACCCGAGACATAAACAAAGACAAGGATAACCTTTATAAAAAAAGATCCGTTTTGACATGAAATGGATATATCCATATATCGCTTATTTAATATTTATGAGATGATAAAATATGCCAAAACCTATACCAAAAATCGGTTCATGTAGAAATAGACGTATTGGTTCACGTAAGAATGCACATAGAATCCCAAAGGGGGTTATCCATGTTCAAGCAAGTTTCAATAATACCCTTGTGACTATTACAGATGTATGGGCTCGAGTAATTTCTTGGTCCTCCGCCGGTACTTGTGGATTCAAGGGTACAAGAAGAGGGATACCATTTACCGCTCAAACCGCAGCAGGAAATGCTAGTAGTGGTAGATGAAGGTATGCAACAAGCAAAAGTAATCATAAAATAAAGGGCCGGGGTCTAGGGAAAGATGCAGCATTAAGAGCTATTCGTAGAAGTGGTATTAAGTTTCGTACGGGATGTAACCTAACCCTAACCCCTATGCCACATAACGACTGTAGGCCCCCCTAAAAAAAGACGTGTGTAAACATTAAAACATTAAAGAGATTTCAAGAGAAATAAATAAAATAATTCAACGATTTGATAAACTAATATTACTATGGTTCGAGAGAAATTAATAGTATCTACTCGGACACTACAGTGGAAGTGTGTTGAATCAAGAGAAGACAGTAAGCGTCTTTATTATGGACGCTTTATTCTGGCCCCACTTATGAAAGGCCAAGCCGATACAATAGGCATCGCGATGCGAAGAGCTCTGCTCGGAGAAATAGAAGGAACATGTATTACACGTGCAAAATCTGAGAAAATAACACACGAATATTCTACCATCCTAGGTATTCAAGAATCTGTACATGAAATTTTAATGAATTTGAAAGATATTGTATTGAGAAGTAATCTGTATGAAACTCGTAAAGCGTCTATTTGTATCCAGGGTCCTGGATATGTAACTGCTCAAGACATTATTTTACCACCTTCTGTGGAAATCGTTGATAATACACAGCATATAGCTAACCTAACGGAACACATTAATTTGTGTATTGAATTACAAATCGAGAGGGATCGTGGATATCGTAGAAAAATGCCAAAGAACTGTCAAAACAGCAGTTATCCTATAGATGCTGTATTCATGCCCGTTAGAAACGCGAATCATAGTATTCATTCTTATGTGAATGGGAATGAAAAACAAGAGATACTTTTTATTGAAATATGGACAAATGGAAGTTTAACTCCGAAAGAAGCACTTCATGAAGCCTCTCGGAATTTGATTGATTTAGTTATTCCTTTTTTACATGCAGAAGAAGAAAATTTACATTTAGAAAACAATCAACACAAAGTTACCTTACCCCTTTTTACTTTTCATGGGAAATAGACTAATCCAGGGAAAAGTAAAAACGAAATTGCATTGAAATATATGACCCATTAGAATTGCTCCCTAGATTATATAATTGCCTCAAAAGGTCCAATATACATACATTATTGGACTTTACTTTTTTTTAATAACATTGAAGAAGATCGTA